TTACCTTTTCTCAATAATGAGAAACAATTTGAAAGAACCGAGTCGACCGCTAGAACTACTGGTTTGAAAGCCCGAAATAAATAGGCTTATTTTTTCTTCACTTGAATCATAATTACAAGAATCTAGATTTGAGTGAATCTAGATTTGAGTATCGTGTCGTAAGAAAAAAAATGAATCGGAAAAAAAGATTTCTTTTTTTATTGAATTGAACGTGTTCATTCATTTTGACTACTTTAGCATATTTTCTCATACTAATTTCTACTCTACCTTCCCGGAGTTCATTCTCCGGGGAACTCCATTTAAATTATTCTGGTGGATTCTTTCCAATCTACTTCCTTTATGATTTCGTTCGAAATCATATAAAGACAATTCCTATTTGATATAGCTATTTGTGCAAGTATTTTACGGTTAAGAAGCAACTGTCTCTTGTACAGATCGTGTATTAATCTACTATAACTATAGGATACTCCCCTTTCGCGAATTACTGCGTTTATCCGAGTGATCCACAAACGACGAAAATCTCTCTTTTTCCTATCCCTATCCCGATGAGCCGAAACTAAAGCTCTTATTTTCTGTTGAGTAATAGTTCGAGTAAGCCTTGAATGAGCCCCTCGAAAGCTTGATGCAAATAAACGAATTTTTGTTCTACGTCTCCGAGCTATATATCCCCGTTTAATTCTGGTCATTGAATAAATGAAACTTTGACGAATAACTAATTGATTGCCTTTCTTTCAGTTATTCTTTTCCCCCTTCCTAGTCTATTAATAACAAAACGGATTTTTCCAATGTATAAAATCAAAATTCCAATGGCTTTGGCTACTCTAACCTTCCCGACCACGATTTTTTTTTTTTTTTATTAGATATTTCACTGTGAAATAAGAAAGAAATAAGAAATTGTATTTTCCTAGGTATCAAAAATCTAGTAAATAAAAGAAATCAAAAAAGAAATAGTGGGTTCCTTCGTTTCTATGGTTACTTCTTAAACGGTGAGGTCTTCTCTATACACCGGAGCCTTTACTTTATACTTTAATTTAATATTTAATCAACTAATTAATGTTATTGGGAACTTGTATAGTTCACACGCTTTGGCTCTACCCATGAATTATCCAGTAATAGGTCTTTCACAATCAGATCTACCTATACAGTAACGGTATTTAATTATGAAAGTTTGCTGGGTAGCTGACCCTCTTAGTCCGTTCTTGCCAGATTGGGAACCTACCTAATCTTTATGTTTTATGCTTTTTAAATAAGATTTCCTCCGCTTAATGGATAACCATTTGTTACCAATGGAGAATTTCTTATCATCTTAAATTCAGGTGATTGGATTTACACCAACGGAAACCATAAACTTCATACACAATAGAGGGATATGATAGAGTTTTTTTTTTTTTTTAATAATGAATGGAGTTTCTTTTTCCATCCTATCCCATTCACCGGTACTGATCATTGATACTGTAAAAGTCGTTTTCTTGCTTTTGTGCCAGCTCATGATCTAAACGAGTCGCACATACACCCTAGTACATGTTCCTCGACGCTGAGGGCACCCCCGAAGAGCGGGGGATTTCGTGACATTTCTGATTGGCTGTCTTGTATTTCTAATAAGTTGTTTAATAGTTGGCATGTTGAATCGTATACATAATATGATGGATTGGTTTAGATTGATCCTAACCGAATGATGATGAATTACTTCTATTTAATAGAATATTCAATTCGAAGATAAAATCTCAAATCACAGATTTGCGCGAAATCCATGTTATTTTCATTCAACCGCTACAAGATCAACAATTCCATAAGCTTGGGCTTCTGTTGCTGACATAAAAACATCTCTTTCCATATCTTCGGATACAACCCATAAGGGTTTGCCCGTTCTTTGTACATAAACCCTTGTGAGGGTTTCACGCAGTTTCAGCAGTTCTTCCGCTTCCAGGACAAATTCGCCTGTTTGCGCCTCATAATAACCACTAGCAGGTTGATGCATCATTACCCTGATGATATAACAAAATAAAAGCTTCCCCTATCTCGCATGATAAAGCAAAGAGAGAGGAAAGATAAAGAATAGAAAAAAGATAGAATTGAACAACCGTACAGGCATCTTTTGTGCATACGGCTCTACAAGAAAATTGACCCCCCTCCTTTCTATTGAAGAAAGAGAAAAATAGAATCTATTAGACTCAGATTCAGATGGGTAAATGATCAAATTGCCATCCTTCCTTTCGGAGGAGTTAAAAAATACTATGATGGCTCCGTTGCTTTATATGTTTATTTTTTCTTTTTTTGTCTGTGATTCAGCAATCCCAAAGTTTCTTTTTAATCCGATCAAATAAGGAAAAAATCTTTTTTTTTTCGTACTCTTTCATAACATAAATATTGTTAAGAACTCTCCGGCATGAAAACAAAAAAGTTTGTGACGCTGAACTGAACTCCCGATAGATAAGAGCAAATCGGAAATACCCCTTATCTCATACTACTCTCTCGATACAGAATCTAATGTTTTGAAAAA